ATCCAAAAATTTCTACAATAAATTGGGTAGGTCGCTCGTATAGTTCCCTATCCACGATTCTGCTATTTACTGAAATCATTTTAGTGGAATGCTATAGGATGAAAATCCTTCGGGTAGAAAGTTTTTAATGCTTATGTAGAACTACTACACATTAAGAAACATTCTAATTTGATTAGATGAATATCGGTGGATCATTTCTCAATCATTCATTGAATGATAAATAACTACAAGTGACGGAGATACACGATTTAAATAACGGAAAATCCAATATTTTAAAATAGTATCGAGAATAACTGGAAAAGTGGAAACAAGACCAGATATGATTTGATCATTATGAACAAATCCAAAATCCTTGTAGACAGAACCAATCATTAGTTCCCAACCGTGGGGTGAATGAAATCCGATACATAAATCCGTTACTAAAAGAATCGAAAAAGCTTTTACTGTATCGCTTACGTTATATAGGAATTCCTGAGCCCAAGAGTTAAGAATAACAAGTTCTTCATTACCTAAAATAGAATAACCGCTTAGAATAGCAAAACAGATTATATTTGTCGAGAAGTGCAAAATCATATTGATACGATCCTCATTGTGTATCTTGATTAATTGGATCGTTTCTTTGTGGATTCCTATAGGAAGCTTTTGTAGATGTATTTCGGAGTATTCCTTGATCAGTTCGTCCAAGAAGAGGATTTCCTCTAATTCTATGAACTTTTCTAAAATACTTTTTTCTTGAATATTATTCAAAAAGATTTCGGATTGATCAGTATTCGACCAATTAGTAATCCAAGATTCCATACTTTTAGTAAATGATGAGAGAGAAATCCAACAGGACAAAAACACTATAGATGCAAGATACAAAAGAGGAATGAATGCTTTCTTTTTTGCCATTTTTCGTCTGTGAATTATTAATTAACCCACTTCATTCGTCGACTCTATGTGATCGAATATTTCTTTTACCGATGAGTTCTAGACAAGAAACCTATGAATCTATTTTATTTGTGATTTTGTGTTAATCTAGAACGATTACAAAAATAGACTACGACTCCGATTCGAATTCGAATCAAGAAATAATAAAAAATATTGTTTCGAGATCTCTCAATTCATCAAATTTCTTAAAGTGTCTCCTTTCGGTCATTTATCGAAAGGAGACACTTTAAGAATTGAATCTAGTAGTTCAATTTGTTACTTGTTTGAATTGAGTTGCATGTATTTGGATACGCATAAAAACCACAAGAGAGGGAGTTTTTTTATGATTGTTCGATATACAACGGCTTTGGCTCGATTGAACGTTTTGACGAAACTTCAGTTAAATTATGTTATAGAAAAAACAGGACTTTTTTCGCTCCTGCTGAGAAAGCATTCATTCTTCAGCCCATTTCCCTTTCTCAAAAGACTTCAATTGGTACGCGCAAAAAATGGGCCAATTCGGCGGCTTTTTGTTCAATTTCTCGTGAAGTCAAATTCTCATCAGTACGGGTCAACGGGATAGCTCCCCGGTCTCTGATGTCCATATAAAGGATACGACGAGTATAAACAGCCTCTTTAACTTCTATTCTAATGCACTGAATATCTTTTATACGGAATCGGAGGAATATGCGACGATTTTTTCCAGGAAATCCCCAACGAAAAATACACACTATTCCCTCCTTTCTGTCGAATCGATCATAACCACTACCTACATTCCAGGAAATTGTGCACCACAAATAGGAACTAATAAAGAAACCCGCGATACCGTAGAAAGACATCACGAGCCCTTGTGGAAAAAAAATAATTTGCTGAGCCGGAACAAAAGATATCAAATTTCTACCAAGATAACTGGAAGTTCCAACCAATAAGAATCCTAATGAACCTAAAAAAACGACAAGGGCCCAGCAAAAATTACTTAGTTTTCGAGACCCCGTTATAAGTTCTATCCATATATGTTCTGATCGCCAACTCATACTTGATCCGATTTCATTTTATTGGAATTGAGAGAATACCCCAAATTATTTTGACTTTACTTTTTTTTTGTTTCCGAAGGAACTCTCATCAAACTAGCACTAGTTCACATCAACCTAGTGCTAGTTGATGTGAACCCTTAGGAGTAATTTATCAAATTGGTTAGATCTAAACTAATAACATACCCTTGATCCTAATATACATATTGATATACAGATAGATCCACCAACTTTAGGTATCCAACGATCTCTATTTGAAACCTGTTGGAATTTATTTACCCATAGATCATTTTCTGCAGGCATAATAGCTTTTTCCTTTAGAAATCACATGTCATACCTTCCATTTCCCGAAAGAAATAAATATCTGTGTTATGCTAGCAAGTAGAAGTTCAAAAAAACGGACGATCCCCAGATCTAAACAATCTTGTTTTTTTGAACATAAAGAAATAAAGAAGCCATTGCAATTGCCGGAAATACTAGGCCTACTAAAGGCACAAAAATAGAGGGAAAAGTGAAAGTTGTCATAAAATGGGGTACCTCGATTTACTATTTGCACCTGTTATTATTTTTTTATATCATATTTTACAATAATTATAATTCAAAATTGTAATTATTATGAATTGGTTTTTCTTATTAAATTCAATTTATTAATAAATTGAATTTGAAAATTCTTTATACTTATAGAAGTAATAAATATCTATATATCTAAGTGAGTATATAGACTAAGTCCAAGGAATGTAGAACTAAATAAATGGACTTATTCATCTTTCTACACGAAAAATACCTATGATAATCAACTTTTCTATATTTGATTATCTACGTAAGGCGAAATTCATTTTATTTGCCTAATGGCACGAAAGGAAGAACTCGCACTTTTATCTTCTTCATATTTTGCTTCTTTCTCCAATTAGATCTTAGGTCACCAACCTTCGTTCTTCCTTTAATTCCGACAAGCTAACTACTTGTTTGCTACAAATAAAATAATTGAACTTAATACGCTCTACTTGATTGAATTTGAATTCAACGGAAAAAAGGCGTGGAGCTTAAATAACTCACTCAGAACACTTTTTAAAGTATTACGTGGTACGATTAGGTCGAATAAACCTTTCTGGAATAAATATTCAGCCGCTTGTGAACCTTCGGGTACTGTTTTATTCAATGTTTGTTCAATTACTCTTTTACCCGCAAATGCAATGTAGGAATTGGGTTCGGCAATAATGATATCTCCCAACATACCAAAACTTGCTGTTACCCCACCAGTAGTAGGAGATGTAAGGATTGATACATAAAATAACTTTTTATTGGATTGATAATCATATAAGGCAGATGATATTTTAGCCATTTGCATCAAGCTCAAACTTCCTTCTTGCATGCGCGCCCCCCCCGAAGCGCACACGATAATAAGAGGTATAAGTCGATTAGTAGCGTATTCAATCAAACGAGTGATTTTCTCCCCCACGACAGATCCCATACTACCCCCCATAAACTGAAAATCCATAACCCCAATTGCTACGAGAATGCCATTTAGTTGACCTACACCTGTTTGAACAGCCTCAGTTAATCCTGTCTTTCTTTGATAAGAATCAATACGATCTTTATAAGGCTCCTCCTCCGAATGAAATCCAATGGGATCCAGAGAGACCATGTCTTCATCCATAGGATCCCAAGTACCGGGATCGATCGAAAGTTCGATTCTTTCTGAACTACTCATTTTCAAATGATATCCGCATTGTTCACAAATATTCATTTTTGATTTCAAAAATTTCTTATAATTTAATCCATAACAATTTTCGCATTGAACCCACAAATGCCTGTATTTTTGAGTTGCATCGAGATCATTAGACCCTTCTCTTAGAGTTAAATCACTACTCTTCGTGCGGGTTCGTAGACTGGACCTCCCGCTTTCACTACTAGTTCTACGTTTATCAAAGATGCACCTAGAAATGTAACTGTCACTACTATCACTTATAATGCACGTATCAATACAGATTTGAGACTGAAGATAATTGTCAATGCAACTGTTAATATGATTATTCCAACTAGATTGAGTATCATACATGTAACGATTGGATAACAAATCTTCACTCGTAGATCCATTATTCATACAACTAGAATTGCGATAATGATAAAAAGAACTCTCTAGTTCACTCATAAAAGAATGGTCGTTATCAATCTCAAAAATATGATTTTCAATATCAAAATAGATAGAATAACTATCTCCATTACTATCCCTAACTAAAAAAGTATCATCAGAGAGAAAATTCCAAATGTCTTTGAAGCCCAATATATGATCGACATTAGTGTAACTAGAATTGTCACCACCCCTGGAACTATGAATGTTTTTAGCCCTACCTTTTCTATTCGGATCTTCACTTTCACTAGTATTTTCAACAGGACTAAGATTATCCATTGAGTTCTTTATCCCATACCTACGCTCTAACTCCTTTTTAAACACCATCGAATTAAACCACCATCTTTCCATAGAGTTTTCTTGCCCCCTATTTGTTTGCATAAAAATACAATAGATGAATAGTCATTCGAGCCACAATTCTTTAGTTTTAGTTATTTCCTGTCAGACTAAACATAGAAATTAAATCACTGAAGTGGGAAAAGGATTCTTTTTTGTTTTGTGGGAATCCGGGGGTAAAACTTCACTATATGTGAATATGATGGATTCTAAATATTCTAAATAATAATGGGAAAGAGGGGTTTTTCCTATGTCTTCGTATCGAACAAAAAAAGAACTATTTGTTCTCTCCTCGAAACATTCGTAAAATCTCGTCTAATAAAAAACTAAACTAATACTAATAATAAGTAATAAAAAAAGGTTCTATTCTAACACGAAACGAAGAGGACAATATACAATATATGGGGTGGGTCGAAAGATTTGTGATACTTCGCTTGATTCAGGGAAACTACAGAATAGATCAGAATATATAAAGAATATACGAATCCTAAGGATAAGGATCCATAGGTTTAATTGTGAATACAAGACAACAATAGAAACATTTGAGTCTTAGATTTTGTATTTCAAATCTTGTATTGTTATCTAGAGATACA